TGTTAATAGTAATAAAGAAAAAAAGATAATAAGGAATAGAAAGAAATGAATCGCTTGGATCGTCTATCAACGTCTAATCTCCGCGAAAAGAGAAGGTTCCATCGGAACAATTTTTTATTTTAGGTTACCTTGTCTCTCTTTTTTTTTTCAAAGAAAAAAAGGGGGGGAGAAAGTGTGGGGAGAAATGATAAGAAGGTATTGGAACATTAATTTGGAAGAGATGCTTGAAGCAGGAGTTCATTTTGGTCATGGTACTAGAAAATGGAATCCGAGAATGGCACCTTATATTTCTGCAAAGCGTAAAGGTATTCATATTATAAATCTTACTAGAACTGCTCGTTTTTTATCAGAAGCTTGTGATTTAGTTTTTGATGCAGCAAGTAGGAGAAAACAATTTTTAATTGTTGGTACCAAAAATAAAGCAGCTGATTCAGTAGCACGGGCTGCAATAAGGGCTCGGTGTCATTATGTTAATAAAAAATGGCTTGGCGGTATTTTAACGAATTGGTCCACTACAGAAACGAGACTTCAAAAGTTCAGGGACTTGAGAATGGAAGAAAAGGCAGGGAAACTCAACCGCCTGCCGAAAGGTGATGCGGCTCGATTGAAGAGACAGTTATCTTACCTGCAAACATATCTGGGCGGGATTAAATATATGACGGGGTTACCCGATATTGTAATAATCGTTGATCAGCAAGAAGAATATACAGCTCTTCGAGAATGTATCACTTTGGGAATTCCAACGATTTGTTTAATTGATACAAACTGTGACCCGGATCTCGCAGATATTTCGATTCCAGCGAATGATGACGCTATTGCTTCAATCCGATTAATTCTTAACAAATTAGTATTTGCAATTTGTGAGGGTCGTTTTAGCTATATACGAAATTCCTGATTAATAATAAGATAAATAAATTATTTTGTGAACTCAATAGATTTATGTAATCGGTTACTATTACTGAATCGAACAAAAGAGATAAAAAGACTGGCGATATTATGTGATTAGTTGGTATCCAAAATATACAATTCAAATAGGCAAGTCAAAAAAAAGATGGTTGAATCAAAATAATTCCTTTTAATGTTTTTTTTCTTTCAGAGGGCAATATGAATGTTCTATCATGTTCCATCAACACACTAAAAAGCTTATATGATATATCTGGTGTGGAAGTAGGTCAGCATTTCTATTGGAAAATAGGAGGTTTCCAAGTACATGCCCAAGTACTTATTACTTCTTGGGTTGTAATTGCTATTTTATTAGGTTCGGTCATTGTAGCTGTTCGGAATCCACAAACCATTCCGACTGCCGGCCAAAATTTCTTCGAATATGTCCTTGAATTCATTCGAGACGTGAGTAAAACTCAGATTGGAGAGGAATATGGTCCATGGGTTCCCTTTATTGGAACTATGTTTCTATTTATTTTTGTTTCTAATTGGTCAGGGGCACTTTTACCTTGGAAAATCATAGAATTACCCCATGGGGAGTTAGCTGCACCTACAAATGATATAAATACTACCGTTGCGTTAGCTTTACTTACGTCAGTAGCATATTTTTATGCAGGTCTTAGCAAAAAAGGATTAAGTTATTTCGGTAAATACATTCAACCAACCCCAATCCTTTTACCCATTAACATTTTAGAAGATTTCACAAAACCTTTATCACTTAGCTTTCGACTTTTTGGAAATATATTAGCGGATGAATTAGTAGTTCTTGTTCTTGTTTCTTTAGTACCTTTAGTGGTTCCTATACCGGTCATGTTCCTTGGATTATTTACAAGCGGTATTCAAGCTCTTATTTTTGCAACTTTAGCTGCGGCTTATATAGGTGAATCCATGGAGGGGCATCATTGACTAATTTTCGAAATAGTTTTTTTAGTTTAGTGCAAGGAAATCTATGCCTTGCCTAAGATAATCTATTTAGTGAACATATACATAAATAGACAAACAAAAAGATCTATACGATCTAGAGGAATAGTAAAAAAGATTACGATTTTAGGAATCATAATCTGAATAAGAATTCTTTATTTGTTTACGATGTACAAATAAAAAAAAAAGAGGTTATATAGAGCGATTCCCCTTTCAGTCGGTTTTATTCAATTCAACAATTGACCAAAAGAAAATATTAATAAATAATAAATTACATGAATATAGATCGCAACCAAAAATTTCGATTTCTATGCAATGATTTCGAATAAAAAATTCGAATGCTAAATAAAAGGAATAGAAGAGTTTACAAAAACTGAAATTTAGAAAGGAATAGAAGAGTTTACAAAAACTGAAATTTAGAAAAAGAGTTGTTTAGGAAAGCGGGATCAACCTAGGTGTATGTAATATATATAATAGCTATTAATTGCTATAAGCCAATTTTCCTTTGTGAATGTTTCGAAAAAAGATTTTAGAATCTGATTGAATCTAAGATACAAACAGGTGGTTTACATTATGGAAGAAAGACATGTATATGTAATATTAGATATTAACTAGTTATAACTAGTTATATATGAGA